AAAGAAAGAGCCTAAGCAACGAATTTATCAAGCGAATTGAAGCTCTAGACAAGGGTTCTCTTGATGATGTACTTGAAAAAAGGACTAGATTGTACAATGATGGGACTGAGCAAAACTGCTTACCAAAAGTGTATGATCCTTTTTTGAGCGGACCCCACCGTGGAACAATTAGAAATTTCGATTTGGACTCAAGCATCAACAATCCTTTAAACAACCCGATAGAAGATTCCCTAACAAGCATGTGGAATAAGCTTAAGCTTCAAGATATCCTTCCTAATGATTTCCGAGAATTTGAAGATCAAGAAGACAAAAGGAAAGAAGATCAAGAAAACAAAAAAAGTGAAGATCAACAACAAAAAGAATATCAATATCAAAGTGCATTAAGTGCATTTGAAGACGAAGATAAAGAATATCAAAGTGCATTTGAAGATGAAGATCGAGAAATTCGAAGTGAATTTGCAGGGGAACCAAGGCCTAATACGGCTTTGAATTTAAACGAAAATGATGAAATCGAAAATGATGAAATTGAAAACCTTGAAATTGCAATCGAAAACTTTGAAATCGAAAAAAAGGTTCCTCGATGGTCATACAAATTGAACGTGGATTGGGGGGATTTGGAAAACGAGCCAAAAGACAATGAAGAAGAGGAAAATCAGGCTTATGATATTTGTTCACCAGAAGTAAGACGCGTAGTCATTTATACTGAGAAAGAGACTGAGAACGAGACTGAGAACGAGACTGAGAAAGAGACGGAGACTGGTGCGAATGCTAGGACTATCGAAAAAAATACTAAGACTACTACTGACGAAGATAAGACAGATAAAACTGCCGAGAATGCTCGGACTATCGAAAATCCTAAGACTACTACTGACGAAGATAAGACAGATAAGACTGCCGAGAATATTAAGACTACTACTGACGAAGATAAGACAGATAAAACTGCCGAGAATGCTCGGACTATTGAAAATCCTAAGAATACTATTAAGGATAAGGAAGATAAGAAGGAGGAGGAGGAACCGGAAGAAATTGCTTTGCTTTCCTATCTAGAAGAACCAGATTTTGATCGCGATTTAATTAAAGGATCCATGCGAGCTCAACGACGCAAAATTTCTATTTTTCCACTGTTTCACCCATATGTGCGTTCCCCGCTTTTTTTGGGCCAAGAAGACAGAAAATTGTTTTTTTTTTTTTCTTTTGATATCCTCGAAATGCAGAGTTTGCTTTTCAGAATCATAAATTTGGTGGGTAAATGCGTGGAATTCAAAACTTTTCATTCGCATTCTAAAGATACAGAAGAAAAAAAGAAAAAAAGGCTGGAGCAAGCAGAGCAAAAAGATCCGAGGGAAGAGGTGGAGGAGAAGAAGGTGGCAGACTTTTTCGAACTTTATGAGGCTCAACGACTAAGGGGTGTGCTTTTAGTAACCCTATCATTTCTTAGAAAATATATAATACTGCCCTCGTTGATAATAGCCAAAAATATTGGCCGTATGCTATTATTTCAATGTCCCGAGTGGCGCGAGGATTGGAAAGCGTGGAGTAAAGAAATGCATGTTAAATGTACTTATGAAGGGATTCCATTATCAGAAAATGAATTCCCCCAAAATTGGTTAGACGATGGTATTCAGATAAAGATCCTATTTCCTTTCGATCTAAAACCTTGGCACAAACCTCAAGTAGAATCTAATCATAAAGATCCAATGAAAAAGAAAGGAAAAGGTAAAAAAGGGAATTTTTGTTTTTTAACACCTTTCGGAATGGAAGCCGAAGGACCCTTTGGCCCTTACCGAGAAAAACCCTCCTTTTTTAAACCTATTTGGAAAGAAATTGATACAAACCTCAAAAAAGTGAAAAAGGAAGGTTTTCTAGCTCTAAGAATTTTAAAGCAAAGAACAAAAAGGTTTAGAAAGGTTTTAAAAAAACAAATACGTTGGATTTTCAAAATAATTGGATTTATCAAAAGAAAAATCCAAGAACTTAGAAAAGTAAAGACAATTCCAGTATCTGAGTGGGAGGAATTAAGTATAAATAGAAAAAATGATAATGATATAGTAAGTAATAATCCTATTACTGAATCGCTCGATCAAGTTAGATCCATGGATTGGATAAATGATTCCCTAACATCAAAAAAAATACCTGATATGGCTGATAGTACAAATGCAATCAAAGATCAAATTAAAACAATCACAACAGAAACTATAAAAATAATTAGAATTCCAGATATCGAAATGAGTTCTAAGAAACCAAGTTATGATGATAAGAAATTAGAGCCGCAGAAAGGGATTTTGCAAATATTCAAAAGAAGGAATACCCGATTAATACGCAAATGGCACTATTTCGTAAAATTGTTTATTGAAAGGATATACATAGAGATCCCTTTATATATAATTAATAGTATGAGAATCAATGTCAAAGTTTTTCTTGAATCAAATAAGAACACTTTTGTTAAATACAGTCCTAATGATGAACCAAATCAAAAAAAAATGCGTTTTATTTCGACTATAAAAGAATCACTTTCTATTTCTAATAGTAGTAATAATAATGAATATTCTTTTTGCGATCTCGCCTCTTTGTCACAGGCATACGTATTTTACAAATTATCACAAACTCAAATTATTAACAAGTATCACTGGAAATCTGTACTTCAATATCAGGGAACACTTCTTTTTCTTAAGGATCAAATAAAAGATTCCTTTAGAAGACAAGGAATATCTCATTCGAAATCAGGGCATAAGAAAATCCACAATATGAGAATAAATGAATGGAAAAATTGGTTAAGGGGACGTTATCACTATCAGTACAATTTATCAAAACCTCAATGGTCTCGACTAGTAGCGCAAACGCAAAAATGGCGAAATAGAATCCAGAAGAGTTCTATGGTTCAAACTAAAAACTCTCAAAATCTGGATTTTTATAAACAGAAAAAAGACCAATTAATTCATTATCATTATGAGAACGAAAAAAACAAGAATTATGCGAAGGCTCCTGTACTAAATAAAAAATTGAAAAATTACAAATATGATCGTTTATCACATAAATATATTCATTATGAAGATAAGAAGGGTTCATATATTTCTAGATCACCATTACAAGTAAATGAGGGCAACGAGCTTCTCTTTAATTATAAAAACAAGAAATATTCTCTTGAATTATATGATCTGTCGGAGGATGTAGTTGGTACTGGTTCTCTAAAAAAAAGAGAAGACTACGATAGGCATAGAAATCGGGAGAGAAAATATTTTGATTGGAGAATTCTTGATTTTTCTCTTAAAACAAAAATGGAGGATATAGAGTTCTGGCTCGATCTGGATATTGAGGTCAACATTCTTAAAAATATGAAAAAACGTACTATTTATCCAAAAATTGATAAAGAAGATAAGAAAGATAAGAAAAAGATTTTTTCTCTCGCGATTGATAAACAACTTAACGCGGCCAATCGAACAAAAAACATTTTTGACTGGATGGGAATGAATGAAGAAAGAATAAAAATGGATCCGATATCTAAGACATCTACTCTGAAACTCTCGTTTTTACCCCCAGAATTTGTGTCACTTTATGATACATATAAGATTCAACCATGGAGCATACCAATCAATTCGCTTCTTTTCAATTTTGATGGAGATGAGAACGCTATTGAAAAAAAGGATTCTGAATTAGAAACTAAAAAGAAAGAAGAAAATAAAAAGTCAGTCCAGGGAAATATTGGCTCAGATGGCTCAAACCAACAAAAAGATTTGCAAGAAGATTCTAACAAAAATGACAAGCAACCTAAGAAGAAGAAAACATCAGAATTAGATCTTTTACTAAAAAAAAATTCTGTTTTTCAAGCAAAATTAGACGAACCTTCACCTTTGTATTCGAATAATGTACTATACGATAATATAAAAGTAATTTCTCTACTGGTTAGACTGCAAAATCCAACGGAAATTACTCTAATTTCGATCAAAAGAGAGGACCTGAGGGTAGAGCTAATCCCATTGACAAATACTCAACCTATTGCCGAGTTAGTAAAAAAGGGATATTTGTTTATTGAACCGGCTAAGTTATCAATAAAATGGGATGGGCAATCTATTATGTATCAAACAATAACGGTTTTACATGTACTTAAAAATAAGCAAAAAATGAAAAGTTATCAAAAAAGCCAAGAAAAAAGAAATGTTGATGTTGATAAGAAGGGTTTTTATAAACCCATTCCTCGACACAAAAAGTTGCTCGGGAATAGAGAAAAAAATCATAATGATTTACTTGTTATTGAAAATATTTTATCTCCTAGACGTCGTAGAGAGTTAAGAATTCGACTTTGTTTAAATTCAGGAGATGGAAATGTTGTGGATAGAGATCTAGCATTTTGTAAGGGTAACAAAGCAAGTACAAGTAACTGTCTTCAAGTTTTGGATAAAGGTAAAAGTTTTGATATAAATGCAAAGAAATTTATGAAGTTTAAATTATTTCTTTGGCCCAATTATCGATTAGAAGATTTAGCTTGTATGAATCGCTATTGGTTTGATACCAATAATGGTAGTTGTTTCAGTATGTCAAGAATCCGTATGTATCCACAATTGAGAATTACTTGATGGTCCATTTTTTATGAATCACATGCCATATCTTATATGGTATATGAAGGCAAGGAGATAGACAAAAGTGTTATGTTATATTAGATTCTGGTACATAAATAATACTGATTTAACGACATTATCCTATCCGAAATGAATTAAGAATCGGCAGGCTCTTCTTAATCTTAAGTCCAACTGCTTCTCTTTTTTGAGTGCAAAGTCGATCAGCCATACCCGTTTTTGTATTCATATCCGAAAAAAGGAAAAGTGGATTGAGTAATCGAATTTGATAAAAAAAGCAAGTATCTAAAAAAATTCAAATGAACTTTTGGTGTATAACAAACGCAAATGTATTATTATTAGTGATCGGTAAAACCCAGATTTGTCAATTTGTAAAAAAAAAAAAGCGGGAGTGAGAAGAATTCTTTTTATGGTAAAAAATTCATTTATCTCAGTTATTTCTATTTCGCAAGAAGAAAAAAAGGGGTCTGTTGAATTTCAAATATTCAGTTTCACCAATAAGATAAGGAGACTTACTTCACATTTAGAATTGCACAGAAAAGATTATTTATCTCAGAGAGGTTTACGTCAAATTCTAGGAAAACGTCAACGGCTACTATCTTATTTGTCAAAGAAAAATAGAGTACGTTATAAAGAATTAATTAGTAAATTCGATATTCGAGAGATAAAAACCCACCCCAATTAATTTTGAAATTCGTTTGCAGCAATTCACGGAATAAGGAATCGGAGAAAAAATATATGACTGTACCAACTACAAGAAAAGATCTCATGATAGTCAATATGGGTCCTCAACACCCATCAATGCATGGTGTTCTTCGACTCATCGTTACTCTAGATGGTGAGGCTGTTATTGACTGTGAACCTGTATTGGGTTATTTACACAGAGGAATGGAAAAAATTGCAGAAAATCGAACAATTATACAATATCTGCCTTATGTAACACGTTGGGATTATTTAGCTACTATGTTTACAGAAGCAATAACAGTAAATGCACCAGAACAATTAGGAAATATTCAAGTACCTAAAAGAGCCAGCTATATTAGAGTCATTATGCTGGAACTGAGTCGCATAGCTTCTCATTTGTTATGGCTTGGCCCTTTTATGGCGGATATCGGTGCGCAGACTCCTTTTTTCTATATTTTCAGAGAGAGAGAACTTATATATGATCTATTCGAAGCTGCCACGGGTATGCGAATGATGCATAATTATTTCCGTATTGGGGGAGTAGCTGCTGATCTACCTCATGGATGGATAGATAAATGTTTAGATTTCTGTGATTATTTTGTAACAGGGGTTACTGAATATCAAAAACTTATTGCACGGAATCCTATTTTTTTGGAAAGAGTTGAAGGGGTGGGCTTTATTAGCGGAGAGGAAGCAATAAATTGGGGCTTATCCGGACCCATGCTACGAGCTTCCGGAATGCCATGGGATCTTCGTAAAGTTGATCATTATGAGTCTTATGACGAATTTGATTGGGAAGTACAATGGCAAAAAGAAGGCGATTCTTTAGCGCGTTATTTAGTCCGAATCAGTGAAATGAAAGAATCTATCAAAATTATTCAACAAGCTCTGGAACAAATCCCGGGGGGTCCTTATGAAAATTTAGAAGTACGCCGCTTTGATAGTGCAAGGGATTTCGAATTGAATGATTTTGATTATCGATTTATTAGTAAAAAACCTTCGCCCACTTTTGAATTGTCAAAACAAGAACTTTATGTGAGAGTAGAAGCCCCTAAAGGGGAGTTGGGAATTTTTCTAATAGGGGATCAGAGTGTTTTTCCCTGGAGATGGAAAATTCGTCCACCAGGTTTTATCAATTTGCAAATTCTTCCTCAGCTAGTTAAAAGAATGAAATTGGCTGATATTATGACAATACTAGGTAGTATAGATATCATTATGGGAGAAGTTGACCGTTGAAATGATAATGGATACGACAAAAGTACAACAAGCTATCAATTCCTTTTCCAGATCGGAATCATTAAAAGAGTTTTACGGACTCATATGCTTGCTTGTTCCTATTTTTACTCCTTTATCGGGAATCGTCATAGGGGTGCTAGTAATTGTGTGGTTAGAACGACAAATATCTGCAGGAATACAACAACGTATTGGACCCGAGTATGCCGGTCCTTTCGGAATTCTTCAAGCTTTAGCAGATGGGACCAAACTCATTTTCAAAGAGGATCTTCTCCCCTCTAGAGGGGATATTCTTTTATTCAGTCTTGGGCCGTCTATCGCGGTCATATCAATCTTATTAAGTTATTCCGTAATTCCTTTTGGCTATCGCCTTGTTCTAGCCGATCTGAGTATAGGTGTTTTTTTATGGATTGCAATTTCAAGTATTGCTCCTATTGGACTTCTAATGTCAGGGTATGGATCAAATAATAAATATTCCTTTTTAGGTGGTCTACGAGCCGCTGCTCAATCAATTAGTTATGAAATACCATTAACTCCATGTGTATTATCAATCTCTCTACGTGCGATTCGTTAGGATATTCATCAGTCGGGGCGATGAACTAAATGAAATACAGATAGTTATATGAGTGAAACAAAACAGCTTAAAAATTGGCAGTAAAAAATTGAGTCTCATTCCCTAAGTACAAGAGTTAAGTGAAAGTAAAGATAAGCAGTAGAAACTAGAAACTGTTTCCCAAAGATTGGTGGATTAGTCATCAGGGTTTTGAAGCGGATACAAAAGATCAACCTATAGGGAGTTTTTACTTTTTACTATATCTTTGTATTACTATACTATGTACTATACTATGGGGGGGTTGGGCAAAAATTAGTGGACGGTTAGGAATACTAAGGTACACAAAAGATTAGTAATATAGAGTATCCCGAGGGACGGATATTTCCGTATAAAAGGAATCCTAATAGGGGCTTTAAGTTAGTAGAAACGATCAAGTAGTACTTCCCCATGATCCCGATCCAGAGTATGCTCCTATCCACTGATTCAAGAAATTCCTATCAGGAACGAAGTAATCCTTTATTTTCTTTTAGATTCTTTTTTTCTTTTTTATGAGAAAGAAGAAGAGGAACGAAAGAAAAAAAAACGGAACTCTTATTCTTTATTTCTTTATCCATATTAATAATTAATACACATATAACTCTTATCACAATTCATGAACTAATAACTAATATAACTAATAGAGTGTCTTTTTTTTTTTTTCGTAATGGAAAGGGGTATGAATACAAATAGTCATAAGTAGTTTATTTAAGGATGAAGTTTTTACTAAATAAAGTTGAAATTCTATTCTAAAGGATAAGATCAATTCATAAGCACTTTTTTATAGCAGACAGGATTGCATTGGTCTAATTTTGGACTTTACGATGTATCGTTACTCGACCTACTCTACAAACAACAAACATAGTGAGATACCATCAAAGAGGTCCTTATATTTATTTGTGGCCATCGAGGAGCCGTATGAAGTTGAAATTTCATGTACGTTTTTGCAATAGCGACGGGAAGAGTGATGTTACCATCGACTAGAATTATCTAACAGTTCAAGTACAGTTGATATAGTTGAGGCGCAATCAAAATATGGTTTTTGGGGGTGGAATCTGTGGCGTCAACCTATAGGGTTTATGGTTTTTCTAATTTCTTCCCTAGCGGAATGTGAGAGATTACCTTTTGATTTACCGGAAGCAGAGGAAGAACTAGTTGCGGGTTATCAAACCGAATATTCGGGTATTAAATTTGCTTTATTTTACCTTGCTTCCTATCTAAACCTACTAGTTTCTTCATTATTTGTAACAGTTCTTTACTTGGGTGGTTGGAATTTTTCTATTCCGTACATACTCATTCCTGAGCTTTTCGGAAATAATGAAGTGTGTAGAGTCTTTGGAACGACAATAGGTATTTTTATTACATTAGCTAAAGCTTTTTTGTTCCTGTTCATTCCTATCACAACAAGATGGACTTTACCTAGGCTGAGAATGGACCAACTATTGAATCTTGGGTGGAAATTTCTTTTACCTATTTCTTTGGGGAATTTTTTATTAACAACTTCGTTCCAACTCCTTTCATTATAATGGAAAGGCATGGCATGGGATTTTTAGGATATGATAGTATAGCTTCATAACTTCTCTCAACCAATAGAAAGAAACATGAAATTTATTCAGAGATATTCACGATATGCTCCCTATGGTAACTGGGTTCATGAATTATGGTCAACAAACAGTACGAGCTACGAGGTATATTGGCCAAAGTTTTTTGATTACCCTATCTCATGCGAATCGTTTGCCGGTAACTATTCACTATCCTTATCAAAAATTCATCACATCGGAGCGTTTTCGTGGTCGAATACATTTTGAATTTGATAAATGTATTGCTTGTGAAGTATGTGTTCGTGTATGCCCTATAGATCTACCTGTTGTTGATTGGAAATTGGAAACGAATATTCGAAAGAAACGATTGCTTAATTACAGTATTGATTTTGGAATATGTATATTTTGTGGTAACTGCGTCGAGTATTGTCCAACAAACTGTTTATCAATGACTGAAGAATATGAGCTTTCTACTTATGATCGTCACGAATTAAATTATAAGCAAATTGCTTTGGGTCGATTACCAATGTCAATAATTGGAGATTACACAATTCAAACAATTATGAATTCGATTCCAATAACAAAAAGCGTGGGTAATTCTGTTCATTCAATAACAATTACTTAATTAGATTAGTCAAATTTGGTTTTGATTGAACTTGAGGAAGCGAAGTTTGCTTAATCAATACCTAAACCTAAGAATCCTAAGATTGTTAAGAATCGGGGCTTGCTTTGTGTTAAAAATTCTAAAATATATGAGGCTTTCGAAATCTATAAATGAAATTGCATTTTTTCGTTTTTTCGTATAGAAAAAGCAGATGCAAGTAAAATGACTAAGTGTATCTACATCAACTAACACCCTATAAAAGGATTTCATTCAATTAGAAACTAGAAACGTATTAAAAAATAGGATAATGTCTTTTTTCTCGGTCGGGTCAATAAGGTCATGAAGGATTTCGGCTGAATTTCTCTCTTAATTTTACATATTTACATAAAATAAAAAATGGATTTACCTGCGCCAATACATGATTTTCTCTTAGTATTTTTAGGGTTGGGTCTTATAGTCGGTGGTCTAGGAGTAGTATTACTTACCAATCCTATTTATTCTGCCTTTTCGTTGGGATTGGTGCTTGTTTGTATATCCTTATTCCATATTCTTTCGAATTCCTATTTTCTAGCTGCGGCACAGCTACTTATTTACGTGGGAGCCATAAATGTCCTAATCGTTTTTGCTGTGATGTTCATGAATCGTTCAGAATATTCCAATGATGCCCACCTTTGGACTGCGGGGGATGGGATCACTTCACTAGTTTGTACAAGTCTTTTTTTTTCACTAATTACTACTATTTCAGATACATCATGGTACGGAATTATTTGGACCACAAGATCAAACCAAATTCTAGAACAGGATTTGATAAATAATGGTCAACAAATTGGGATTCATTTATCAACGGATTTTTTTCTTCCATTTGAACTTATTTCTATAATTCTTTTAGTTGCCTTGATAGGCGCAATTGCTATAACTCGTCAGTAATAAATACTCATAAAAAAAAACTAAGGATTTCCTTTCTTTTCTTTTTTATTTTAATGCTTCTTTTAGCTTGTTCATGTATAAAATGGAAATGTTTTAGTTAGGTCTATTACCAATATTTTCATTACATACTTGGTATACTCTATCAGTTCAGTTACATTATTGTTCATATTGAAATGAATCAAGATTGAATTGGTGCGGGGTAGTTCAATGATGCTCGAGCATATACTTGTTTTGAGCGCCTATTTATTATCTATGGGTATCTATGGATTGATTACAAGTCGAAATATGATTAGAGCGCTTATGTGTCTTGAGCTTATACTGAATGCAGTGAATTTGAATTTCATAACATTTTCTGATTTTTTTGATAGTCGTCAATTAAAAGGAGACATTTTCTCGATTTTTGTTATAGGTATTGCAGCCGCTGAAGCGGCTATTGGATTAGCTATTGTTTCGTCAATTCATCGTAATAGAAAATCAACTCGTATCAATCAATCAAATTTGTTAAATAAATAGCAGTAATCGTAGGCATATAGATAAAGAAAAGAATAGACGCTATTTTTGAAAATCTAAGAAGGCGAAGTATCTTGGTCCTCTCTCATGAGCAGATACAGAAGTAGATTGATTACAAACTCATTCTAGTAAATGGAAATCGTTGATTCATCTGGTGTTTAAATGTATTTCATTTACTAATACTAAGTTATTTTACTAGAACTAGATCGAAAATTTATGATGTTCAAAAAATGGATAGATCCAATGTCACATTCAGTAAAGATTTATGATACATGCATAGGGTGTACCCAATGTGTACGAGCTTGCCCCACAGATGTATTAGAAATGATACCTTGGGACGGATGCAAAGCTAAACAAATTGCTTCTGCTCCAAGAACAGAAGACTGCGTGGGTTGTAAAAGGTGTGAATCCGCCTGTCCAACGGATTTCCTGAGTGTACGGGTTTATTTATGGCATGAGACAACTCGCAGCATGGGTCTAGCTTATTGATACCTTGCAAAAAATTCTACTTGCACTCTTTTTCTTTTTCTTTACCGACAAAAACCCATACTCGATATTATATATATCTAATTATGTATTTTTCGAGTATGGGTTTTTCTGTCCAAAGTGTATCTTGTCTTTACCACGAATTCTTTTCCTTGGTTAACAATAATTGTTGTTTTGCCGATATTCGCGGGCTCTCTCATTTTCTTTTTCCCTCATAGAGGAAATAAGGTAATTAGGTGGTATACTATTTGTATTTGTCTATTAGAACTCCTTCTAACCACCTATGCATTCTGTTATCATTTTCAATTGGACGATCCATTAATCCAATTGGAAGAGGATTATAAATGGATAAATATTTTTGATTTTCACTGGAGACTCGGAATCGATGGACTTTCCATAGGACCCATTTTACTGACGGGATTTATTACCACTCTAGCTACTTTAGCGGCTTGGCCGGTTACTCGAGATTCACGATTGTTCCATTTCCTAATGTTAGCAATGTATAGCGGTCAAATAGGATCATTTTCCTCTCGAGATCTTTTACTTTTTTTCATTATGTGGGAGTTGGAATTAATTCCTGTCTACCTACTTCTTTCTATGTGGGGCGGGAAGAAACGTTTGTACTCAGCTACAAAGTTTATTTTGTATACTGCGGGGGGTTCTATTTTTCTCTTAATCGGAGTTCTGGGTATGAGTTTATATGCTTCTAATGAACCGACATTACACTTTGAAACATTAGCTAATCAATCATATCCTGTAGTATTGGAAATACTATTATATCTTGGATTTTTTATTGCTTATGCTGTAAAACTTCCAATCATACCCCTACATACATGGTTACCGGATACCCACGGAGAAGCACATTATAGTACATGTATGCTTTTAGCCGGAATCTTATTAAAAATGGGAGCATATGGATTAGTTCGTATCAATATGGAATTATTACCCCACGCTCATTCTCTATTTTCTCCCGGGTTGATGATAATAGGGACAATTCAAATAATCTATGCAGCTTCAACATCTCCTGGTCAACATAATTTAAAAAAGAGAATTGCTTATTCTTCCGTATCTCATATGGGTTTCACAATTATAGGAATTAGTTCCATAACAGATGCGGGACTCAATGGGGCTATTTTACAAATGATCTCTCATGGATTTATTGGCGCTGCGCTTTTTTTCTTGGCAGGAACGAGTTATGATAGAATACGTCTTGTTTCTCTCGACAAAATGGGAGGAATAGCTATCCCAATGCCAAAAATATTTACATTATTTAGTAGTTTCTCAATGGCTTCTCTTGCATTGCCAGGAATGAGCGGTTTTTTTGCGGAATTGGTAGTATTTTTTGGAATAATAACTAGCCAAAAATATTTTTTCATGTCAAAAATACCCATTACATTTCTAACGGCAATTGGAATGATATTAACTCCTATCTATTCATTATCTATGTTACGTCAGATTTTCTATGGATACAAACAATTTCATGCCCCAAACTCTCATTTTTTTGATTCTGGACCGCGAGAACTTTTTGTTTCGATTTGTATACTTTTACCAATAATTGGTATTGGTATTTATCCAGATTTCGTTTTTTCCCTATCAGTTGACAAGGTAGAAATTATTTTATCTAATTATTTTTTTTTATAGATACTTTGTTTTTATCAAAAAAATAAAAGAATAATATAATAAGATATCTATCAAGTAAAAAAAACTTGATTGAATTAGATACGTTTGGAGTTTTTGTTTGAGAACCGTAAAAAACTTTATGGTTCTCAAACAAAAACTCTTACAAACTTTTGTTATATACGCTATCCCCCTGTCCCTGTATTCGATTTCTAAGGATCCTTCTTCAATTAGAAGTTAATGTGAATGAACCATAACTATGTAGTCCTATTCCTAATAGATTTATCCCGAAATAGCATATCCAAATTATAAGAAATCCCGTAGAAGCCACAATTGCAGAGTTTATGCCTTGCAAATTCTTATTTGTTCGAGTATGTAAATAAATCCCAAATATAGCCCAAGTAATAAATGCCCAAGTTTCCTTGGGATCCCAATTCCAATATGACCCCCACGCTTCATTAGCCCACACTGCTCCGGAAAGGATACCGATGGTTAAAAAGAGAAAACCTAGACTAATGATACGACAACCCCAAAAATCCAATTGATGAATGAATTGATACCTATGATAATTTCTAAACGAAATAAAAAAAGGATTTCGCACAACATTGCTTATTTCATTCATGTATTTTGTCTCGCCAGAATAAAATGGCCCCGTTAATAAATAATGAATTTTACCAAGAATCTCTAGGTTTTTTCGAAATGTAATTACTAGAAGGGCCATTGATAATAAAGATCCGCATAGAAGAGCTGCGTAGCTCAATACCATCATACTTACGTGCATCATTAACCACTGAGATTGGAGAGCGGGTACTAATTTTGTGGATTGATGAATTTCAGTTAAAAGACCTGAAGTAGCAAACCCTTGGGTAAAAATAGCACTTGGCGTGGTTATTGTACTTAAATGATTTTTATGGTTCCTAAAATAGGGAACTAAATGAATCATGGAAAAACTCCACGAAAGGAACATTAATGATTCATATAAATCACTTAAGGGGAAATGACCTGAATAAATCCACCGAATCACTAAAAATCCTGTTATACACAAAAAAGAAGCTTTCATCCCTTTTTCTGACGAATCATATAGTCCAACAATTTCGTGGACTAATAAGGTCATCAAATAAATAGTAGTTACAATTGAAACAATCGAAAAAGAGACGTGAGTTAATATATGTTCTAAAGTCAAAAATATCATAAAAATCCTAAAAGTAAATATGGAATTCAAGAATTCAATTCATTATAGAATAGGATCTATTTTAGTTCTTTTTGAAGATGCCGCCACTCGGACTCGAACCGAGATGCTCTAGCACTGCTTCCTAAGAGCAGCGTGTCTACCAATTTCACCATAGCGGCGTGCTCGAAATCATAATAGCCCATCTATATTCAATATTCAATCGTTGAGATGGCAGGATTGAATTAGTATCCCTTAGCTTTAGAAAAAAAAAATGAATAAAGACTTACTATAATAATAAAAAAATAATAACTATTTGAACATATTCAATAAAAGAAAAAGAAAAAAGAATCTTTAGTTGTGAAATAGTGTAAGTTTTCATAATCCAATGCTTTTTTTATCTAGTTAAAAGGGAAGCTCTTCGAGAATTTACCCGTCTTAACTAGATCGTGACCCAATTCTTATTTTTTGAGAATTTTTTCTCTATCTTTATGCGAGATATATTCTATATTAAAATGAAAAATGAAAACCTTCCTAAAACTAAAAAAAGAAGACTTTTTTTAGTTTTTGTATTATTTTCATTTGAAAAAGTGAATAGATAGGAAAGATTCTAATCCCTATCCCACAAAAACTTACAAAAAAAAAAAAAAAACGAAAGAGAAAAATGGTATACTTATACCTTGAACTCAATTTTACTTAAGTATTAAGTAAAAATAATCATTTATTTTGGTTATTGCAATATTCGGTAAATAGATTATAGAATATATATATATATATTTTATGTATATAATTAATATATAAAATATATACAGAATCCTGAGTAGCCATTTACCCCAATAAATAAAGAAAGATAATATAAATTGATGGGAATACTTCCTATTATTTTACTAATTTACTAAATGAAATTAGCAAATTGAGCGATTCGTCGGCATTCAATTTAGAATAGTTCAATGCTTTACTACATTACTTTTTTCGATTAGTCGCACAAAAAAAAAATTGAAAATTCCCGGAAAAAAGATATCTTGCAAAAGCAAATTCTTTTACTGTCGCCCAGCACCTTTTTGAATTTACAAATATTTTGACGAATACGTTTTTTTGGAACCATCATTAAAAATGAAAACAGAAAAAAATAAAGAGGTTATTTACTATATTATAGTTAACTGGGTAAGACTTGTATTGATCAAAATAGAGATTTTTTACTGTATTAGATAAAATATCCGTACATACAAGATCAAAAGTAAAGAATCATTTTTCTCATTTTTCTTTGTTACTATTTAATATATCTTATCTTCTCTTCGCATTAAGATTTATTTCGACGATCTCCATTTCTTGCTGCTATAGATATAGCAATTTAATTGCTTATTCTTATTAATTTAATAATAAAAGGGATTTGATTGAGTATCTCCAGATAGTTTCGTCGTGTTATATTAAATTAACAAAAAATAGATCAAAAAGTTTCATGAAACCTACCTGCTTGAAAAATAAAAAACGCTATTGTAAAATGTAAAAATTGTCAAAATTTCCATTTTCAAATTAGAACGAGTCAATGAGTTAGTTGTTATATTAATTGGTTGAGTGATACTTGACTTGATAATAAATAATATTTTCCATAATTTATTTGTTTTCTTTTTTTTTTTCAGTTATATGCGATTTGATTTCTATTTAATTTAAATCGTCATTTTCTTTATTCAATTCTTTTTTGCTTTTTCCCCAAGAGATAAGAACTGGTGAATCGGAAACAATTCAATAATAAAAAATAAAAAAAAAAAATACAAAAAGTTTTCTTTTTTTATGGAACATACATATCAATATGCATGGATCATACCTTTTGTTCCACTCCCAGTTCCTATTGCTATAGGAGTGGGACTTCTCCTTTTTCCGACCGCGACAAAAAGCCTTCGCCGTATGTGGGTTTTTCCTAGTGTTTTATTACTCAGTATCATTATGATTTTTTCAGCGGATCTGGCTATTTATCAAATAAACGTCAGTATTGCTCATCAATATGTATGGTCCTGGACTATCCATAATGATTTTTCCTTAGAATTTGGCTATTTGATAGATCCGCTTACTTCCATTATGTTATTATTAATTACTACTGTTGGGATAATGGTTCTTATTTATAGTGACAATTATATGTCTCATGATCAAGGATATTTGAGATTTTTTGCTTATATGAGTTTGTCTAATGCTTCTATGTTGGGATTAGTAACTAGTTCTAATTTGATACAAATTTATTTTTTTTGGGAATTGGTTGGAATGTGTTCCTTTCTATTAATAGGTTTTTGGTTCACACGACCTATTGCGGCAAGTGCTTGTCAAAAAGCCTTTGTAACTAATCGCGTAGGGGACTTTGGTTTATTATTAGGAATCTTGGGTTTTTATTTTATAACGGGTAGTTTCGACTTTCGAAATTTGTTCGAAATAACCAAAAATTTGATTGATAATGATGGGTTCAATTCTTTATTTCTTACTTTCTTTGCCTCCCTATTATTCGTTGGTGCAGTTGCTAAATCGGCACAATTTCCCCTTCATGTATGGTTACCTGATGCCATGGAAGGGCCTACTCCTATATCAGCTCTTATCCATGCTGCTACTATGGTAGCAGCAGGAATTTTTCTTGTAGCTCGACTTATTCCTCTTTTTATATCTATACCCTACGTAATGAATTTTATTTCTTTAATAGGTATGATAACATTACTATTAGGGGCTACTTTGGCTCTTGCTCAAAGAGACATTAAGAGAAGTTTAGCCTATTCTACAATATCTCAATTGGGTTATACTATGTTAGCTTTAGGTATGGGATCTTATCGAGTGGCTTTATTTCATTTGATCACCCATGCCTATTCGAAAGCATTATTATTTTTAGGTTCTGGATCCATTATTCAGTCAATGGAAACCTCTATTGGATATTCGCCAGAAAAAATCCAGAATATGGCTCTTATGGGGGGTTTAACAAAATATTTACCAATTACAAAAACTTCCTTTTTGTTAGGTACACTTTCTCTTTGTGGTATTCCACCTCTTGCTTGTTTTTGGTCCAAAGACGAGATTCTTTATGATAGCTGGGGATATTCGCCTCTTTTTGCGATAATAGCTTCTTTCACGGCGGGTTTAACTGCATTTTATATGTTTCGAATGTATTTACTGACTTTTGAGGGGCATTTAAACGTTTATTTTCAAAATTTTAACGGCAAAAAAAATAGCTCGTTCTACTCACTATCTATATGGGGTAAAGATGGATTGAAATTGAGAAAAGCAAATTTGCTTTTATCAACAATAAATAATATTGAAAGCGTTTCCCTTTTTTTGAAAAAAGGGTATCCAATTCATGGGAATGCAAGAAATGTGATGCGACCTCTTTTTACTATTACTCTTTTTTCCAATAAAAAAAATTCAATCTATCCCCAGGAATCGGACAATACAATGCTATTTCCACTTATTGTATTGGTTTTATTTACTTGTTTCATCGGATCCATAGGACTTCCTTTTGATCAAAAGGAAGTCTATTTTGATATATTATCAAAATGGTTAGCTCCGACGATAACTTTTTTACAGTCAAATTCAAACAATTCTATGGATTCGTATGAATTTGTCACAAATGCATTTTTTTCAGTAAGTATAGCCTTTTTTGGAATATTTATAGCGTCTCTTTTATATAGGCCTGTTTATTCATCTTTTCATAATTTTGGCTTAATGAATTTATTTATGAAAACGGGGCCTAAAAGACTCTTCTGGGACCAAAAAATCAATATTCTCTATAATTGGTCATATAATTGTGCTTATATTGAAGCTTTTTATAAAACTATCTTTATTAGTGGCATAAGAAGGTTAGCAGAACAAATGTCTTTTTTTGATAGAGGGGTAATTGATGGAATTACGAACGGGGTTGGTGTTATAAGTTTCTTTGTAGGAGAGGGGATAAAATATATGGGGGGCGGTCGAATTTCTTCTTATCTTTTCTTTTTTTTATTTTATTTATCCATTTTTCTTTTTTTAGTAATTTACTACTTACTATAGCTATAGTGACGTTTTCTTTTACTTTATTTTTCGATGAGAACAGAAAGAAAAAGAATAAGCCTACTCCGCGGAGCAATGCCAACAGAAGCCAAGTCCCAACCCGAGTATGAAACATTGTCGCCAAAAGGAGGCAATATTTTGATTGACATCCTCTGATTCCGTAGAACAAGAGATAGCCATTCCTAATATAATCAGACAAATCTCAGTTTTACTAAAAGGTAATCTCTGTCTCTGTCTTCGTTGTCGTTGAGCTCGCATGGATCCTTTAATTAAATCGCGATCAAAATCTGGTTCTTCTAGATAGGAAAGCAAAGCAATTTCTTCCGGTTCCTCCTCCTCCTTCTTATCTTCCTTATCCTTAATAGTATTCTTAGGATTTTCAATAGTCCGAGCATTCTCGGCAGTTTTATCTGTCTTATCTTCGTCAGTAGTAGTCTTAATATTCTCGGCAGTCTTATCTGTCTTATCTTCGTCAGTAGTAGTCTTAGGATTTTCGATAGTCCGAGCATTCTCGGCAGTTTTATCTGTCTTATCTTCGTCAGTAGTAGTCTTAGTATTTTTTTCGATAGTCCTAGCATTCGCACCAGTCTCCGTCTCTTTCTCAGTCTCGTTCTCAGTCTCGTTCTCAGTCTCTTTCTCAGTATAAATGACTACGCGTCTTACTTCTGGTGAACAAATATCATAAGCCTGATTTTCCTCTTCTTCATTGTCTTTTGGCTCGTTTTCCAAATCCCCCCAATCCACGTTCAATTTGTATGACCATCGAGGAACCTTTTTTTCGATTTCAAAGTTTTCGATTGCAATTTCAAGGTTTTCAATTTCATCATTTTCGATTTCATCATTTTCGTTTAAATTCAAAGCCGTATTAGGCCTTGGTTCCCCTGCAAATTCACTTCGAATTTCTCGATCTTCATCTTCAAATGCACTTTGATATTCTTTATCTTCGTCTTCAAATGCACTTAATGCACTTTGATATTGATATTCTTTTTGTTGTTGATCTTCACTTTTTTTGTTTTCTTGATCTTCTTTCCTTTTGTCTTCTTGATCTTCAAATTCTCGGAAATCATTAGGAAGGATATCTTGAAGCTTAAGCTTATTCCACATGCTTGTTAGGGAATCTTCTATCGGGTTGTTTAAAGGATTGTTGATGCTTGAGTCCAAATCGAAATTTCTAATTGTTCCACGGTGGGGTCCGCTCAAAAAAGGATCATACACTTTTGGTAAGCAGTTTTGCTCAGTCCCATCATTGTACAATCTAGTCCTTTTTTCAAGTACATCATCAAGAGAACCCTTGTCTAGAGCTTCAATTCGCTTGATAAATTCGTTGCTTAGGCTCTTTCTTTTTTGTTCGTTGGTAGAAACCCAACGATTATATAGTTCTTCCGAGGATCTTGTTTCTGTCGTGTCTAAAAACCACCTTTTTTGTATCATTTCACAAAAAGTTGACAAACTGGGTGGATATGTAAAAGAGATTCTTTGTTTTCCGTCACTTAGGCATGTAGCAAAAAAATATTGTGCCATTTCGTTTTCGTTTCTTACAGCATTTGCAGGTTGATTGGTTGTTATATATCGCAATGGACGATTCCATCGTTTATAATCGAAAAGAAGAGTCACAATAGGTTTTTCAAATTTCTCCTTTGTTTTTTCCTCTTCATCCACTTGGATCTCTTCGGAATCGGAAGTGGTTTCTATTTCTACATCTGTTTCTTCCTCACTTTCCCCCATTTCTTTTTTTTTTTTTGAGTTTTCCTTCAGTTTCTTAGTGAAAATAGGCGAGGGTATTCCGCCTAAATTGTAGGCACAGGTGATAAATAAGAGAATACTCAAAATTCGACCCATAGAAGTTCTCAAGTCTGCCACAAGGTACTTATTTGATCTAGCGTGCCTTCTACCTATACGCGGCATTGCTATGATAGAAGGATTTTGCCGTATCCAGAATACTACCCATCCAACCCATTTCATGAAAAAAATGTGACCAATTAACCAACCAAGAAAACTACTTGTTACAAATAAGATCTTGTTGTTGTATCGAAAGATATAAATGTTGACTAAT